AAGTGGAACTAGTAGTGAAAACAAGAATGCCAGTATAATAACTAGCACGAATGGTAGTGATTTAACTTCAAGTTCTGGTAGTGATTTAACTTCAAGTTCTAATGATCTCGAGGTAACTCAAAAATACAGGCATTTGTGGGTTCAATGCGAAAATTGTTATGGATTAAATTATAAGAAATTTTTTAAGCCAAAAATGTATATTTGTGAACAATGTGGATATCATTTGAAAATGAGTAGTTCAGATAGAATCGAGCTTTCGATTGATGCAGGTACTTGGGATCCTTTGGATGAAGACATGGTCTCTCTTGATCCCATTGAATTTCATTCAGAGGAGGAACCTTATAAAGAGCGCATTGATTCTTATCAAAGAAAGACAGGATTAACTGAGGCTGTTCAAACAGGCACAGGTCAACTAAACGGTATTCCTATAGCAATTGGGGTTATGGATTTTCAGTTTATGGGGGGTAGTATGGGATCCGTAGTAGGCGAGAAAATCACCCGGTTGGTCGAGTATGCTACCAATAAATTTCTACCTCTTATTCTAGTATGTGCTTCCGGAGGCGCACGGATGCAAGAAGGAAGTTTGAGTTTGATGCAAATGGCTAAAATATCTTCGGCTTTATATGATTATCAATCAAATAAAAAGTTATTCTATATATCAATCCTTACATCTCCTACTACTGGTGGGGTGACGGCTAGTTTTGGTATGTTGGGGGATATCATTATTGCTGAACCCAATGCCTACATTGCATTTGCGGGTAAACGGGTAATTGAACAAACATTGAATAAGACAGTACCTGAAGGTTCACAAGCGGCTGAATATTTATTCCATAAGGGCTTATTCGATACAATCGTACCACGTAATCTTTTAAAAGGCGTTCTGAATGAGTTATTTCAGCTCCACGCTTTCTTTCCTTCGAATAAAAATGGAATCAAGTAGACCTTTAAGGTCAATTATTTTTTTGTGGCGAACAAGCTGTTAGTTTATCAGACATATATTCCATGTAGAAAAATTAAAGTAATAAGTACATTTTTTTAGTTCTACATTCCTTGCACTTATTATATACTCATTTATAGTATAATTATATACGACTTAAAATTAATAACGAATTTAAAAATAGATTTTTAAATATATAATATTAAGAATAACAGGTACAAATATTAAACCGAGGTACCCATTCTATGACAACTCTCAACTTACCATCTATTTTTGTGCCTTTAGTGGGTCTAGTATTTCCGGCAATTGCAATGGCTTCTTTATCTCTTCATGTTCAAAGAAACAAGATTTTTTAAACCCGATGCGACCCAATCTCAGCCATTTTTTTCAAGACGTAGATTAGACATGGATCATAAAATGGATATCCATTTAGTAGAATATCGTATAAGATGTGCCTTCTTCCGAACATGAATTAAATGTAAATGAAAGAGCTCTTATGCATGTGGACTATGTTATATGTTTAAAATAATTATAGCTATTTTAAAATAGATCAGGATCCGCAGATCTCTGAAATGTAAAGTCAATGAAATGCATGTCACTATCTCTATCTATAGGAGATCATATAAAGGGGATACTAGTATTTTACATCTAGCCAATTCGATGAATTATGCCTAAAGGTTCCCATCAGAATAGTGCTAGTTGATGAGAGTTACTTCGAAAAAAAAAAGAGTAAAGTCAAATTTTTGGGGGGTTATTCTCTCAATTTCAATAAAATGCAACCGGATCTAGTATGAGTTGGCGATCAGAACATATATGGATAGAACTTATAACGGGGTCTCGAAAAACAAGTAATTTCTGCTGGGCCTTTATCCTTTTTTTAGGTTCATTAGGATTCTTGTTGGTTGGAACGTCCAGTTATCTTGGTAGGAATTTGATATCTTTATTTCCGTCTCAGCAAATCATTTTTTTTCCACAAGGGCTCGTCATGTCTTTCTATGGCATCGCAGGTCTCTTTATTAGTTCCTATTTGTGGTGCACAATCTCCTGGAATGTAGGTAGTGGTTATGATCGATTCGATAGAAAGGAAGGAATTGTGTGTATTTTTCGTTGGGGATTTCCTGGACAAAATCGTCGCATCTTCCTTCGATTCCTTATGAAAGATGTTCAGTCCATCAGAATAGAAGTTAAAGAGGGTATTTATGCCCGGCGTGTCCTTTATATGGACATCCGAGGCCAGGGAGCTATTCCCTTGACTCGTACTGATGAGAATTTGACTCCACGAGAAATTGAACAAAAAGCTGCGGAATTAGCCTATTTCTTGCGTGTACCGATTGAAGTATTTTGAAATGAACTTAAAATTATTTCTCAGCAGGAGGTAAAAAAAAAAAAAATACTAGCGGCATCTCCTATATCACACTATCCCATTTCGGGATTAGGTCCAATTTTTTTTTATTTCTTCATTATTTCTTCATTCGAATTTGAGACGGACTCTTATTCTATTTGGATATTCTTTATATATTCAAGGACTAACCATAACCAATACATCACAAATAAAAAACAGTGAATAGATTCAAAGGAAAGATACCTTGTAATAGAACTCATTGCTTGATAGAAATATTGGATCGCATAGAGTTTACAAACGAGGTGGGTTCATTAAGAATTCACAGATGAAAAAAATGGAAAAAAAGAAAGCATTCATTCCCCTTCTATATCTTGCATCTATAGTATTTTTGCCTGGGTGTATCTCTCTTTTATTTCATAAAAGTCTAGAATCCTGGGTTACTAATTGGTGGAATACTAGGCAACCCGAAACTTTCTTTAATATCATTCAAGAAAATAGTATTCTAGAACAATTCATAGAATTTGAGGAACTCTTCCTGTTGAACGAAATGATAAAGGAATATCCGGAGCCACATCTACAAAAGCTTAGTATAGGAATACACAAAGAAACAATCCAATTGATCAAGATGCACAATGAAGATCGTATCGATATGATTTTACACTTCTCGACAAATATAATATGTTTCATTATTCTAAGCGGTTATTCTATTCTGGGTAATGAAGAACTTGTTATTCTTAACTCTTGGGTTCAGGAATTCTTATATAACGTAAGCGACACGATCAAAGCTTTTTGTATTCTTTTATTAACGGATTTGTGTATTGGATTCCATTCGCCCCATGGTTGGGAACTAATGCTTAGCTCTATCTACAAAGATTTTGGATTTGCTCATAACGATCAAATTATATCTGGTCTTGTTTCCACTTTTCCAGTCATTTTAGATACAATTTTCAAATATTGGATCTTCCATTATTTAAATCGTGTATCTCCATCACTTGTAGTGATTTATCATTCAATGAATGACTGAAAAATGATTCACTGATATTAATTATTAATCCGATTATAATGTTTGTTACTTTGTACATAAAGAAGTACATAAAGAAAGCGTTCAAAAAAGTACTTACTCTTTCTATTTCTCCAGAGGATTTCTCTTATATTCGAGTAAACTTATTTCCGTACATAGCAGAATCGTGGATAGGGAACTATACTAGCAACCTACCTAATTTATTGTAGAAATTTTGGGCTCAATGATTGGACCATGCAAACTAGAAATACCTTTTCTTGGACAAAGGAACAGATTACTCGATTCATTTCCGTATCGCTCATGATATATATAATAACTCGGACATACATTTCAAATGCATATCCCATTTTTGCACAACAGGGTTATGAAAATCCAAGAGAAGCGACTGGGCGTATTGTATGTGCCAATTGCCATTTAGCTAATAAGCCCGTGGATATTGAGGTTCCCCAAACGGTACTCCCCGATACTGTATTTGAAGCAGTTGTTCGAATTCCGTATGATATGCAACTAAAACAAGTTCTTGCTAATGGTAAAAAGGGGGGTTTGAATGTGGGGGCTGTTCTTATTTTACCCGAGGGATTTGAATTAGCTCCTCCCGACCGTATTTCTCCCGAGATGAAAGAAAGGATAGGCAATCTGTCTTTTCAGAGCTATCGCCCCACAAAAAAAAATATTATTGTGATAGGTCCTGTTCCTGGTCAGAAATATAGTGAAATAACCTTTCCTATTCTTTCTCCCGACCCCGCTAGTAAAAAGGATGTTCACTTCTTAAAATATCCCATATATGTAGGCGGGAACAGGGGACGGGGACAGATTTATCCTGACGGAAGCAAGAGTAATAATACAGTTTATAATGCTACAGCAGCAGGTATAGTAAACAAAATTATACGAAAAGAAAAGGGGGGATACGAAATAACCATAGTGGATCCATCGGATGGACGTCAAGTGGTTGATATTATCCCTCCAGGGCCAGAACTTCTTGTTTCAGAGGGTGAATCTATCAAACTTGATCAACCATTAACAAGTAATCCTAATGTGGGTGGATTTAGTCAGGGAGATGCAGAAATAGTACTTCAAGATCCATTACGTGTCCAAGGACTTTTGTTCTTCTTGGCATCTGTTATTTTGGCACAAATCTTTTTGGTTCTTAAAAAGAAACAGTTTGAGAAGGTTCAATTATCTGAAATGAATTTCTAGATCCGAAAATTTTGCAATATCAAGTTAGTAAAAAGAACCGTATTTTTTCGGGGCATTATTAGTCTTCCTAGTCTTGGACACAAGAAAGGGATGAAGAAAATTCCCCTTCTTGTGTCCAAATAATAATGAGTCTTCATACCAGTTTCTCAAAGATTCCTATCCTTAGTTTCTATTTTTTCAGGTTTCTCATAATTTTTTTGGTACTTAGTACTTTATGTATAATGTATAATAAAGTAGTGGGCAAACAAAAAAGAGAGGTCATTTTATATTTTATAGAACTTAGTCAATGAACTTAGAAAGATAGATACTACCTAGGCCAGATGGTCGGAATTAAACAATTAAGTTCATTTTTCAAAACATCATCAGAAAAAACAAATGGGGTTTTAGGAAACATTGGAAAGGAAAAGGGGATCCATTTGTTTTGTTAATTATCTGAATAAAAGGTTTTGATTATTAAGAACTCACCAGGATCGTTCCCTTCGAATCAGACAAAGAAAGAAGGG